TCATAAATTTGATTTTTCGAAATGAAATGAGTCACTTTTTGAGCCAGGCCAATTTAGGTTATTCCAACGGATTATGTTTTATTACTTAGTTTATTTGTTTGTCGCACAAAAAAACTTTTTGAATTCGCCGTATAAAGGGATTTCCCCAAGGAAAACGCTTTTAACGCTGCCCAATACCCTTTCCTTTTCCAAAAATTTTTGCGAATACGCTTTTTTGATGCAGAAGTACGTTTTTTTGGAACTGCCATTTCAATAAAAATTAATAGATTTTTTGTTGGTATAGCTGGATGTGAAAGACATCTATTGTTCATATTGTTAAAAAAAAATCTGTGTTTTTCTAATTCATCATTATGTATTTCTTTTCTAGATAATAGATAATATTTTTTTATAAAAATCTAAAAGAAAATAAGATGGGTGAATGATATGGGAATATCACATAAAATATTACTAAAAATAGAAAAAAAAAAAGAAGAATTTTTTTAGTAACTTGTCAAACTCGGGACAAATATGCCCAATTTAACTTGAATTTTCAAATTCTTAGGAGACTAGTAATTAATCTCTTTCTGTCATATGATTTGACCAATTGTAACCTCTTCATTTGAATATTTGAAATATTTGCCAAAAATTCAGAAAAAATAAGTAATAAAAAGAAATAAAAATTTAAAAATTTTATTTAAGTTAGTAGATATCTTCATTTTTTTATTGACTCCTTTCAAAAACGAGGTAAGGTCCGGTGAATCAGAAACAATTAATATTAACTAAGAATTAAAAAAAATTTATGGAACAGACATATCAATATGCGTGGATTTTGCCTTTCGTTCCACTTCCAGTTCCTATGTTAATAGGAGTTGGACTTCTTCTTTTTCCGACAGCAACAAAAAATCTTCATCGTATATGGGCCTTTCCAAGTGTTTTATTGTTAAGTATAGTCATGCTTTTTTCAACGGATCTGTCTATTCAGCAAATAAATAGCAGTTCCATCTATCAATATGTATGGTCTTGGACCCTCGATAATGATTTTTCTTTAGAATTTGGCTATTTGATTGATCCACTTACTTCTATTATGTCGATGTTAATCACTACTGTTGGAATTATGGTTCTTATTTATAGTGATAATTATATGGCTCACGATCAAGGATACTTGAGATTTTTTTCTTATATGAGTTTTTTCAGTACTTCCATGGTGGGATTAGTTACTAGTTCAAATTTGATACAAATTTATATTTTTTGGGAATTGGTTGGAGTATGTTCCTATCTATTAATAGGGTTTTGGTTCACACGACCTACTGCGGCAAATGCTTGTCAAAAGGCGTTTGTAACGAATCGTTTGGGGGATTTTGGTTTATTATTAGGAATTTTAGGTTTTTATTGGATAACCGGTAGCTTTGAATTTCGGGATTTATTCGAAATACTCACTAACTTGATTTATAATAATGAAGTCAATTTTCCATTTGTAACTTTGTGTGCTGCTCTATTATTTGCCGGTGCAGTTGCTAAATCTGCACAATTTCCTCTTCATGTGTGGTTACCTGATGCGATGGAGGGACCCACTCCTATTTCGGCTCTTATACATGCTGCTACTATGGTAGCAGCGGGAATTTTTCTTGTAGCTCGCCTTCTTCCTCTTTTCATAGTTCTACCTTATATAATGAATTTAATCGCGTTGATAGGCGTAATCACACTATTTTTAGGAGCAACTTTAGCTCTTGCTCAAAAAGACATTAAGAGGGGGTTAGCGTATTCCACAATGTCTCAATTGGGTTATATGATGTTAGCTCTAGGAATGGGGTCTTATCAAAGTGCTTTATTTCATTTGATTACTCATGCTTATTCCAAAGCATTATTATTTTTAGGTTCTGGGTCCGTTATTCATTCAATGGAAACTATTGTTGGTTATTCTCCTGATAAGAGTCAGAATATGGTTCTTATGGGCGGTTTAACAAAACATGTACCGATTACCAAAACCTCGTTTTTATTAGGTACACTTTCTCTTTGTGGTATTCCACCTCTTGCTTGTTTTTGGTCCAAAGATGAAATTCTTAATGATAGTAGGTTGTATTCGCCAATTTTCGCAATAATAGCTTGGGCCACAGCAGGATTAACTGCATTTTATATGTTTCGGATCTATTTACTTACTTTTGAGGGGCATTTAAACGTTCATTTTAAAAATTACAGAGGTAACCAAAATACCTCTTTCTATTCCATATCCGTATGGGGTAAAGGGTGTTCGAAAAGAATTAACAAAAATTTTCATTTATTAAGAATGAGTAATAATGAAAGTTTTTCTTTTTCGCAAAAGACAGGTCGAAGTAATGAGAATGTAAGAAAAAAGGGGGGAGGTCGGCTTTTGATTAATATTATGAATTTTGATAATCAAAAGCCTTTTTGCTATCCTTCTGAATCGGATAATACGATGTTATTTTCTTTACTCGTATTAGTTCTATTTACTTTGTTTGTTGGATCTCTAGGGATTTCTTTTAATCAAAAGGGAACAGATTTG